TATACTCACGAAACATAAGTGGGTATAGAAAGTCGTTTTTTTGAGATCTATCTAATTCAAAATATCTTTGATATTTCTCTATTTTCATTTGCAATTCGAGTTGATTGAAGCAAAGGTAGGCGATTTCTTAATGATACATAGTGCGATATCATAAAAACAAAATGGTATAATAAATACCTCAAAAATAGGTATTTAAAAGGATGAACGGACTCTCTATCCTTTACTTTTTCTCTATCTAAATGGTTAGAAATCCTTTACTTTTTCAAACGAATCGCTCTTTTGATTTTGGAAAATCATTGATTATCAATCTACTCTTTCTTCTACACATTCAGCCACCCTCCTGGCGTAAAATGGCTAATAGTTAGGACTCATTAAAAAAATTGAAACTGCATTGGGGTTTTCCGCATCAGGCACTAATCCATTTTTAACATCGAATTAAAAATTTAATTGGAAAATCATTCAAATTAAGAATGAGAGCTCCTTTCTTTTTTGTTCCCCTAAAATTTCGAATTAATTTCGAATTGGAGCCGCGAAGCTCTATCCATTTATTTATTAATATTAACTTTAACTCGACCCACCTTTGATTCATTTTGTTATGTTGTACATAATTAATTCAAACAAGGTTTGGAATCGGTCTGGTAAGAAGAAAATATTCTAAGAATTTTTCATTAATATGACATGCTATTTTTTCCACTCATTCCTTTTAGGATCAGTCATAGTCTTACAAACCATACCGATGGTATGGACGAACCCTTTCTTCATACAAATGTGTAAAAGCTGTTAGTCGCACTTAAAAGCCGAGTACTCTACCATTGAGTTAGCAACCCAAATAAAAAATTTTTGGTTATGGAGATAGAATCAAAATCAAATTAAAGAAAACTATTGAATGGTACGACACAATCAAAAAATGAAACTAGCAAGAAATGAACACAAAAAAATTCTAATCGATTTTGAACAAAAGGGCGATAATAGAAATAAAAAAGGATAATAGAAAAAAGAATCAAAAAATTCTCAAATAAAAATAGAAAATATAGGTAAAGCGAAAATTGATAGAAATTCTCTGTATTTCTTACGTTATTAATTGCTTAACACATTGCTTAAGGTTTCTTTTTTTTAGATTTCTTTATATAAAAGAAATATGCTTTGGGACGGAAAAAGCAATATGCTTTGGGACGGAAAAAGCATATTGCTTTGGGACGGAAGGATTCGAACCTTCGAATAGCGGGACCAAAACCCGTTGCCTTACCGCTTGGCGACGCCCCATTTCCATTTCGATTTAACACTAATTAAATCAAGTAGTCATATTAGTATTATTCTGGGTTCTTCGCCAATTACCGGCCAAATATCTCTGAATTGGATTCGCTTGTTGTTTGGATATTAATATATGTAAATTTCGAATTAAGCAAAATGTCTTGATCATAATATATAATTCAATTAAGATATTGTATGAAAATAGGATCTCTTCTATTCTTTTTTTTAAGTGAGAATTCAAGAATTTTTGATTGGGTGGATCAGTTTCAAGTTTTATTGAAGGATTTTTGATTGGAAGGTGTTTATTATGCTTAATCTTTTGAGTTTCATTTGTATCTCAAAAATCCAAATACAATTATCTTTTAAGAAAAAGATGTTTAATATGCTTAATATTTTGAGTTTCATTTGTATCTGTCTTAATCCTGCCCTTTATTCAAACAGTTTTTTGTTTACAAAATTGCCGGAAGCATACGCTTTTTTGAATCCAATAGTAGATGTTATGCCAATAATACCTCTGTTGTTTTTTTTATTAGCTTTTGTTTGGCAAGCTGCTGTAAGTTTTCGATAAGATTTTTTATACTGTCCTAGAAGAATTCATGATTTATTCGAGAAAAAATTCGAATTCGTTTCTTGGTGTGAAAATAGAATATGTGATATAAAAAAAGATCTTGGAAATTATCTAATGCTTACTTTATAGATTGTTTGTTTACATAGTAGGAATAATAGTTGTTTTTTGCAACCCAAATAAAGATCATGGAGATTGTCGAATGCTTACTCTTAAATTGTCTGTTTACACAGTAGTAATATCCTTTGTTTCTCTCTTCATCTTCGGATTTTTATCTAATGATCCAGGACGTAATCCCGGACGTGAAGAATAAAATTTCTTTGCTTTATTTTTGAATATTTAATGGACTTAACATTTTCTTTCCTTTTTTTCTTTAATTAAAAGAGAAAAAGTTGTTAAAAGTTATTAACAGAACCGGAAAGAGAGGGATTCGAACCCTCGGTAAACAAAAGCCTACATAGCAGTTCCAATGCTACGCCTTGAACCACTCGGCCATCTCTCCTACATAATGATTATGGCCCAGAAAGCGAGTGAATCGCGAGTCATTTCTATATAGATTAGATGTTGGATGGGTACAGTACGTCCTATAAATTCTAACTAGAAAAACTCTAAAAATAGAATAGAAACCCTTTAATCAAAACAAAAAAACATTATCTTTATCCTCCCAAGGAAAGGCTTTTTTGTTGTTTTTATGAAAAAGTTTTTCATAAAAACAATACAATATAGATATATATCTGTCAATAAAGATATATATCTATTCATGATGGCCTTCCTCTCTTTTTCTTATATCTATACTGGCTTAAAGAGATTGGAACAAATCGAATGGGCGATCTATCCATTTTTTGTTTATGAGTTAAGTCTGTTTTTATGTTATTTCGTATTCTACAATTCATTCCTTTTTTGTGGGATCGTTTTCTCCCGAAAGGTAATTAAAAGAAATTCAAAAGTAGATTGCTACCTATGCCTAGATCCCGAATAACTGGAAATTTTATTGATAAGACCTTTTCAATTGTAGCCAATATATTATTACGAATAATTCCGACAACTTCAGGAGAAAAAGAGGCATTTACCTATTACAGAGATGGTGTGATTTGATTTTTATTATTGACCACTGTCAAGTCTTAAGAGCAAGGAACATTGGCCGGGATAAAAAGATTTGAAAGAGCTCTACGCTTGTTGAAGGTGAAGTTTCTAAAAAAACAATTCCTTCTGTCGTGTATCCTCGATTAATGCAGCCTCAAATGCTTCAATTGTCGATTAGAGCATTGAGCGAAAGGTTACGCCTATGGCTTGGGTTATGTATTTCCGGTTAACCCTACTCCTACTTTGATTAGTACCAATAGGCAGCATAAAGGAAGAAGCACTACCTTTAGGAATCAACAAAATGAAAACTTTGTTAGAAATTATCCCTTTTCTTTATTGGGATCGGGACTAAGAAGAATGGTTGGGACAACAAATATCCATCTCATTCGTACTTTGGATACCCGTATATCCATCGAAGACTGTTGAAGTGACTAATTTTTATAAATAAATGAGGCGTTGAGGACAAAGAAATTGTTGGAGTTAACTTAACATTTTTATCTAGTACCAACATGTTTGATGTTAAGACAAGATCTTTTGCCGGAAGGTTGGCTAGAAATTTCTTGTAAAAACACTAGTCCCGTTCAGTTCATAATGAGAATATTTCACTCCTTTTTTGGTATTAGGCTAGGCTCATTATGCACATAAAGGAGGAGCCGTATGAGATGAAAATCTCATGTACGGTTCTGGAACGGAGATTCTTTGAATCGAATGACGACCGTAACGGATGTCGGCTCAATCCGAAGGAAATTACGCAGAAGCTTTACAGAATTATTATGAAGCTATGCGACTAGAAATTGATCCCTATGATCGAAGTTATATACTCTATAATATAGGCCTTATTCATACAAGTAATGGAGAACACACAAAAGCTTTGGAATATTATTTTCGGGCACTAGAACGAAACCCCTTCTTACCACAAGCTTTTAATAATATGGCCGTGATCTGTCATTACGTGCGACTATCTCTACTATAGAAAGAACAGAAAGAGCAAAAAAAATCTACTAGTAAAAAAGAAAGAGGCTTTCTACATATGCATCGTCCAAAACAACGATTTTTATCAGCTGTAGAAAAGAAAGAAACTTCATAGAAATCAAAATATGAAGAAAGATGCCGCGATACTTTATTCTATGGATAAAGGATCTAATTGATAGAGGAAGCACCGTAAAGATCAATTAGCGAGATTTTTGGTCGATACCATAAGAACTGCTTACCTATGTCATAATATGAGACAAAAGTTCGGAATCCACTTATGTAACGGAGTCGACTCCCTGAAAGATTAAGCAGCGGTGTAGCATCAGATCCCAAAGATAGTAAGTCTTTTCTTTCTTATGAGGGAAGATCTTTTTCCAAAATTCTATAGCAATTGATATATGAAATCGAGATAGTTACCTTTCAAAAAATGCGAATGAAAATAAGAAAATTTAGAATAATATGTAGAACGCCTATGCCTTATTCTGCTGAAGGTGGGAGAAAAGATAAAACGGATTATTAAGCAAATCAAAATGCAAGTTTGAAACTCATGTAATTAACTTCTTTTGATTAACTCGAGAAAAAGGGACATCAAAAGAATTGACTGCTGAGCCGTATGAGGTAGGAAACCCTCAAGTACGGTTCTAAGGGAAGGAATTGACTGGCCTATTCCGACCGAGGAGAACAGGCCATTCGGCAGGGAGATTCTGAAATTGCGGAGGCTTGGTTCGATCAAGCTGCGGAGTATTGGAAACAAGCTATAGCACTTACTCCTGGAAATTATATTGAAGCGCAGAATTGGTTGAAGATCGCAAGACATTTTGAATAAAATATTCGAATAAGATAAGAGCATTCCCTTTCTATTTCTTTCTTTTTTTTTCTAATTCTATTATATTATTAGAATAGATAGAAATAGAATTCTATATAATAGAATATTCATAATATAGAATTTTTATTGAACATTTTTCTATTTTAGAATATTCAAATATTCAATAAGCTTGAGTATTTGTTAGATTTGGATATTGCTTATCATTCTATGATATTGTTTATCATTCTATAATGTATATTTACATAATGTAATGAATTTCGTCTAATTTATTGTTTGTTGTCCCCATTAATAAAATAAAACGAA